TTCATTTCTGATTCATTGGTATAAAAGGCAGCCCGGATAGGTAATAGGTGTGGACCTATTCGGGCTGTATTACAGTAGTATATACTATATACTAATAAAGATTTAATAAAAAAAGAGCCTTTCAATTCAATCTAAATTCTAATATAGATAGTCATTTTTTTTGTTTTAATTTGGAGAGATGGCTGAGTGGGCTAAAGCGGCGGATTGCTAATCCGTTGTACGAGTTATGCGTACCGGGGGTTCGAATCCCTCTCTTTCCCTTTTTGTTGATGAATTGATATTCTACTTATATTTAAAATTTCTCTAATTTTTCAAATTTTATTTATATTATAATGTAAAAAATAAGGGATTTTTTATTCTTCACGGCCGGGATTACGTACTGGATCATTAGACAAAAATCCGAAAATGAAAAGAGAAACAAAGAATATGACTACTGTGTAAACAAATAGTTTAAGAGTAAGCATTACACAATCTCCGTGATCGTCTTTTTTGAAAAAAAAAAAGGGAATATATTCTCCGTTTTTATATCACTATCACATAATTTGTTTGACACTATGAAATAAAGTTATAGAAAAAAAAAAATGATCGGACATTGACTTTTAATTAAGAATCTTTTAGTAATTAGTTGATTCTAATATTATTATATATATATAAATATTATATTTAATAGATATTATATATTTTGGAAATAAGGTCCCCAGAACGGAGTTATCGTGTCTATCCACGAATTTCAATGTTTGAATCTAGGATTTATACTGTAAGACTTATCTTATCTTATCAATTAGTATAATTTTTTTTTAGTACATTTTAAAGACCTCATCGAAAACTTAAAGCGGCTTGCCAAACAAATGCTAAGAGAAAAAAGAATACAGGTATGACTGGCATAACATCTACGATTGGATTTAAAAAAGCGTAGGCCTCGGGCAATTTTGAAAATAAAAAAAGACTCGAATAAAGAGTAAAATTAAGACAGATCAAACTAAAGATATTAAATATAACAATCATTTTTTTGTGAAGATAATTGCATTTTTATTGAGTTTTTAATCTAAAATAAAGTAGACAATCAAATTATTTTTTTATTTACTATTTACCCAATCAAAAAAACTTCTATTCTCAAAGTATAAGAGATTTGAATAGAAGAAATTAGACTTTCACATAATATTTTAATTCAATTATATGTAATGATCAATGAATTGGGTTTTATTCAATAGTTAAACATGTTAAAATCCTAGTAATTAATTTATTCAATATCAATATTAGTTTTATTAGTGTTGAATCGAAATCGAATTGGGGCGTAGTCAAGTGGTAAGACAACGGGTTTTGGTCCCGCTATTCGGAGGTTCGAGCCCTTCCGTCCCAGAGCATACCTGTTTTATCAGAATCAATTTTTGAACGAATCCTAATTATTTTCTATTCTATAATAATATAATGTGAATACATGTGATCGTATAATGTATCGATTGGATAGAAAAACAGAGGATCGAGTCCGTTTATCACGAGATATCTATCTTTTTCTTACTATAATTATATAATTTATAATTATGAAAATAATTATAAAATCAAGAATATGATTATGTATTATTTGATAACCCAAAGAATATTTTATTTTGGTTCAAATAAACTTTCAAATAAAAATGAAAGAATTCAAAAAACGAGAGCAAACTCGGAAACAGGACTTTTCTTTTTTATATCCACTTTTTTTCCAGGAGTATATTTATGCACTTACTTATAATCGTAGTTTCAATCGATCAAGTTTGTTCGAAAATGTGTGTTATGACAAAAAGGTTAGGTTACTAATTGTGAAACGCTTAATTACTGGAATGTATCATCAGAATTCTTTTCTTATTTCTACTTATGATTCGAACAAAAATGCTTTTTTTGGACACAACAAACATTTTTATTTGCAAATCATATCGGGTAAGTTAGCGGTTATTGTGGAAATTAAACTTTTCCTAGGCTTAGTATCTTCTATTGAAGATAATAAAATAGACGAATCTAAAAATTTACGATCAATTCATTCCATATTTCCCTTTTTAGAAGATAAATTCTCCCGTTTCAATTATGTGTCAAATATACTAATACCTTATCCTGTTCATCTTGAAATATTGGTTTTAATTCTTCGTTGTTGGGTGACAGATGCTTCTTCTTTACATTTTTTACGATTCGTTTTCCACGAGAATCATAATTGGAACCATTTTTTTTCAAAAAAAAATATATTTCCACTCTTTCAAAAAGAAAAACGAAATCAGAGATTATTTATATTTTTATATAATTCTCATGTCTGTGAATACGAATACATTTTTGTTTTTTTACGTAACCAATCCTATCATTTACGATCAACATTTTTTGGAAACTTTTTTGAGCGAACAATTTTCTATGGAAAAATAAACAAAGAGTATCTTGTAAATGTTTTTAATAAGGATTTTCAAGCCATATCATGTATGTTCAAAGATATTTTTATGCATTATGTTAGGTATCAAGGAAAATCTATTCTGGCTTC